ATTCTTCTTGCTTGAGACCACACATAAAAATAACATTGCCAGAAATATATAAAGTAAAATTTCAATTTATGCATCAAAAGGGATGTCCCTTTTGAGGCCATAATATATTTTCCTTTATACCTAACAGAATACGGGTAGGGGTCTTTGAAAAGCCAAAAAATAACGTCAAAATCCTTAGTAAAAAGTTTTACTAAATATTCTAATTTTCCGTAGAAAAAAATGCGTTCAAGAAAGGCTCTGTAAGATGTTGATCGTAAATGAGAGGATTGGTTGCAAAGAAACAAGAAAATGGATTCGTATTCACATACATGGAAATTATATAAGAACAAAAAAAATCTTTGAGTCCTTTTTAGAAAAAGAAAAATGTATTTTTTTTTTATAATAAGACTATTCCAATTATGATATTCATAAAGAAAGAATCGTAATAAATGCAAAGACGAGGCATCTTTCACCCAGTACCGAAGTGTTTGAACTAAGATTTCCAAATGGACAGGGTAAGGTATTAATATATCTAACACAAAATTTAAATGTAAAACGCTGTCCTCTAAAAAAGGAAATATTGAATGAATTGATCGCAAATTCTGAGATTTGACTTTTTTATGTTTCTCTAGAGAAGCTGTGGAAAGTGGAATTTCCACAATGACTGCAAATACTTCAGATAACATTTGCGAATAAAAATCATGTTTGTGCCCCAAAAAGTCGTTTTGGTTAGAATCAATAGCTGAAAGAATCAAAAAATTCTGTTGATACATTCGATTTATTAAACGTTTCACAACTAGTAAACTCAATTTCCTATCGCCTGAAGTTTCCAACAAAACAAATTTCTTTAAACCATGACCATATGCAAACGAAAAAATATATTCCTGAAACATAAGTGGATATAAAAAGTTGTGTTGCCAAAAACCTTCTAATTCTATATATCCGTGGAATTGTTCCATTTAAATTTAGACCTAAAATTTAAAGTAAAAAATAGGAGATTTCTTAAGTTATCAAATGATACATATACATAGTGCGATACAGTCAAACCAAGATATTTTTTTTTTTAGATACCTCGAAAATAGGTAAATTCATGAGCAGAATCTCTCTTTTTTTCCATCTAATTAGTTCTTTTGTTATTAAAAAATAACATGATGGTTAGAAATCCTTTACTTTTTCAACCCAATCGTTCTTCTGATTTTGATAAAAGTATCTTTATCAATATACTGTTTCTTCTACACACTCTTGGCCATCTCCATATGGAGAATAGATAGTCTAATAGTTAAATAGTTAGGATTCACTAAAAAAGAAAATCCACACATGGGAGAATCTTTTCCCGTATCAGGCACTAAGTTTTTTTTAACGGCTAATTAGATGGGATAATCATTCATATTACGAAGATAAGCTCGTTGCTCATGCTTTCCACAAAATTGGAACCCATAAGGATAGGGTTCGATCCATTTATTAAATTGACCCAATTTTGAATTCATTGCATTTCCTCCCAAGACTTCAAATCAAATAAAGTTTTGTACCGATTTGCTAAGAATGAAATAGTCTATGAATTCTCTATTGATACGACATGCGCTTTTTTCCATTCATTTCCTTTCAGGATCAGTCGTGATCGTATAAACTCTACCGATAGTGTAGACGAATCCCTTGCTTCATCCAAATATGTAAAAGATCCTAGTCGCACTTAAAAGCCGAGTACTCTACCGTTGAGTTAGCAACCCCCATATGTTATGTAGATACAACCGAGATCAAAAAAATCGGGTTGGAATCAAAACGTTGAATTAGCAAGAAATCGAAAAAAGTTTTCGAATTGATTCCCATTACGAACAAAAAAAAAATTTTATTATAAAAACAAACACCAATACAAGAGATTCTTAGAAAAAAAAATTGGATAGACAAAAAGTCTACATTTTTTCAATCCAAAAAAGGTTTTTTGTTTTTGTATCCGAACAAATTCAACGAACCTTTGAATAAAAATATTGGGTAGATAGAACACATAAAAAAACCTTTTAATTTTTTTATTTCACAATTGAATTATATGTGTTCAATACATTCTTGTCAATATGAAAAAAAAATACAACTACAATATAGAAAAAGCTTCCTTTTTTTTATTGAAAAATCTACTAAAATTCAAATAAAAGAAAATCCAATTATTATATGATGATAATAAATACAGAAATACGAAAATATAGAAGCAAAATTGTGAAATCTAAATAGAAAAAACAAAGCGAAATAAAATTATAGAGGAAACCTTTGTTGGATTGGCACTACAAAAAAAAATACAGGAATAAAAAAAGTTATAATCAATTACAACCTCATTATCTTTTGTTTTTCTATTTAAAAAATTTTTAATTATTCATTAATTAAATTTCGTTTGATTAAAATGAAATTCTTTAAAAACCGCCGCCCTCTTTAAAATATCATAAACAGTTTCTGTAGGTTGAGCGCCTTTTTGAATAAAATAGAGAATAGCAGGAACATTTAAATAAGTTTTATTTTTTATCGGATCATAAAAACCCACTTTCTGCAGATCTCTTCCCTCTCTTCGTGACCGAACATCAATTGCAACGATTCGATAGACGGCTCATTGGGATAGATTAAACCCCCCTTGGAAACGTACAGGAAGTTTTCTCTTCGTACGGCTCGAGAAAAATGATTCAATTTGTATATTATATAAATTAGAATGACCAATCAAATAAGTCCAGAAAATCGTCAAATGAAAATCCATTAAACTAAGAATTTAGCCCTTTCCTCAAAAAACCATTTGTATACTCATAACTCAAGTTGAATAACTTTCAAATAGCCCAAAAGATCAAAAAATACTTTGGCATTTATCATTTATTGAGTAGTCTCAAATACTCTTTGTTTTATTTCATTTAGACTCGATTAAAATTGTTGCAACAATTAAAAATAAAAAGAATATTTCCTTGTTCCGGAAGCCTTTAATCATCGTGTTTTTTGAATCATTGGGTTTAGACATTACTTCGTAGATTTTTAATCCTTTCAAAAATGGCTGCAACATACCTTTTTGTTATTTATTTCTCTCAAAGAATCTAATCATATGAACGGCGGCCGCACAAAATTCCGCACAATAGATATAAATCTATTTAATCTAAAAGATTTTATCAAAAATTCCTTGGGGATTTTAAAGTTGCTTTTTTTGTTCCTTTCGAATTTCGAATTCTCTGTCAAAGATAACTTACGAAGTTGTTCCAACTTATTCTTTTGATTGACATTAACCCTAGACCCGTCTCCTTTGAGAAATAGCTCAATACTTTCTCCTCGAGCTCCATCATATTTCCATTACACCCCAATAAAACGGATTCGCGTGGAACAGGGTAAATGATGTCGAGTCAAGAGCATCCTTATTAAAGAATGATGGATATTAAGAATCCACAACGGATCATGTCCTTCAAGTCGCACGTTGCTTTCTACCACATCGTTTCAAACGAAGTTTTACCATAACATTCCTCGTTGAAGTTGGAACCGGTCCGCAGTTGATTCAATTATCGAATCATGAATAGTCATTGGTTCAGTTAAAACAGTTCTTACATAGATTAGATATTTAATATATCTTATATTTTTTTTTAGTAATATTCTTTTTTTTTTTCTAATTTTTTTTATAAAAATTACGATTTACAATAAGATGACATCCCTAACAGATAAGCTAAGAGAGATAAATGATCTTTCTTTTCGAACTCAACCTTTAAAATAAATTAATTTTAATTAATAATAATAATTATTATTATTAATAATTATATAATAAATATCAATAATAATACTACTAATACTATAGTAAAAATGCAATTTCTTTTTCAAGGTATTAAAAACAAACTTCTTTCTATTTTCTATAAATTAGAAATGACTATTTCCATTCATATATCATATTTATAGGGGGTGGATATATGATAGGTTAAAGGCACAACTTTTTTTAATTAAAATTCATGTAATCTATATAAAAACATCTTCCCTAAATACCCAACAGATTCACCTGCATTTGTGTATCGCTGTGAATTTGCGAAATATGTGCAAAAGATATAAATTCTTTTTTTTAGCTAAAAGAGTCAAACTCTAGCCACTTATACACTTTATAAACACAAAAGAAATCTTTATTTTTATTATTATTTTATTGTTAATAATAATTAATAATGCTCTGGGGCGGAAGGATTCGAACCTCCGAATAGCGGGACCAAAACCCGATGCCTTACCACTTGGCCACGCCCCACTTCGATTTCTATTTGCCATTAATAAACACTAATATTATTAGTGATTATTCGTCAATTCAAGCCCAACTATCTATATTGTATATCTAAAAAATCAATTAGATTTTGTTGTTTAGTATTTTAACTCTAACACATTGTAGACATATAAAAAAATAATTTATTGATCATTAAAGAAAATTCCATTAAGATTAAGATATTATATGAAAGTAGAATTTCTTCTATTCTCCATTGAGAATGGAAGGTTTTTTGATTGAGTGAGTAAGTTCAAAAAAAAAACGAAAAAATTTTTTTTTCTATCAATAACTTAATCAAAATACAATTTTTTTAAAAACAAAATGTCTGTTATGCTTAATATCTTTAGCTTGATCTGTCTTAATTCTGCTCTTTATTCGAGTAGTTGTTTCTTTGCCAAATTACCGGAGGCCTATGCTTTTTTGAGTCCAATTGTTGATTTTATGCCGGTCATACCTCTACTTTTTTTTCTCTTAGCCTTTGTTTGGCAAGCTGCTGTAAGTTTTCGATGAGATCTTTCATCTTATCCTATAAAAATGAATGCTTTTTTCGAGAATAGAGAGTTCTAATATTCTAATTCTAATCTAATACTTTCTAATATTAAAGAATTGCTAAAAAAAACAGTCTTAAATTCAAATATTAAAATTCTTGAATAGACACAAGACACATTATCTCGTTTTCCATTCTTTTTATTTTCGATAAATGAACAAACCTTATTTTGAGTCTCCACAATATTAACGGGTGGATATAAAAAAATTATTGATAAGTAAGAAAATAATA